ATAAATTTCCAAAATAATAGATAGGAATATTGCAAATAAAGCCATTGCAACTCCCATCAAAGGAGTAGTTCCCCATCCAGGAGCTACTTTACCATATTCCGAATTCAATGGTTTCAATAAAGCCCCTACGGTAGTAGGTTTTGGACGAGCTCTAGAACTACCCTCAACGGTTTGTGTAGCCATAAATCCGATTGTATTCAGTGAGATCTGTTGACTTTGTATACCATTCCGTTGTAAATAAATGATTTTTATCATAGATCCATTGTGGTCTTGAACTTATATAATAATGGAAACAGCAACCCTAGTCGCCATCTTTATATCTGGTTTACTTGTAAGTTTTACAGGGTACGCTTTATATACCGCTTTTGGGCAACCCTCTCAACAATTAAGAGATCCTTTCGAGGAACACGGGGACTAGTTGAAGTAACGAGCCTTCCAGTACTGGAAGGCTCGTTACTTCAATTGAGATAATGAAAAATTATTTCATCTTTTTAGTTGGAACTTTAGGAGGTTCACGAAAAAAGATAGCGAAAAAAATTATCCCTAGAGTCGAGACTAATAGAAATGTATAAACCAATGCTTCCATAGATTCGATTGTGGTTTACAATTATAGCTTCCATACCTGTTTACTTGGGATTATTTTCCCCATAATGATAAAAAAAAAAGAGTCAAAAAAGGGCAGTGATTCAAATCAAGATTTTTCTAGTATCGTATGTCAAATCAAAAAAACAAAATAGAGGCCAAAAATAACAAAGCAATGGTGTATTAGACTCCTTGTCTTCGTGTAGTCGGATCTCCAAGTTTTTGGAATGTTCCGAATTCTACTTGAGCATCCAAATCTGGGTCAATACCGGCAAAAACATCTCTGAACAAGGTTCTGGCCCCATGCCAAATGTGTCCGAAGAAGAATAGTAGGGCAAAGGAAGCGTGCCCAAAGGTAAACCAACCCCTTGGACTACTACGAAAAACACCATCAGATTTCAAAGTAGCACGATCTAATTCGAAAATTTCACCCAATTGAGCACGTCTAGCATATTTTTTCACAGTAGCGGGATCACTATAACTGACTCCGTTGAGTTCGCCACCATAAAACTCAACAGTTACACCTACTTGTTCAACGCTATACTTAGATTCCGCTCTTCTAAAAGGAACGTCAGCTCTAACAATTCCGTCCCCGTCTATCAAAACGACTGGAAATGTTTCAAAAAAAGTAGGCATACGGCGTACAAAGAGTTCACGTCCTTCTTTATCTCTAAAAATAGGGTGTCCTAACCATCCAACAGCTATTCCATCGCCGTTGTCCATGGAGCCCGCTCTAAATAATCCCCCTTTTGCCGGATTATTCCCAATGTAATCATAAAAAGCTAATTTCTCAGGAATTTTCGACCAAGCTTCTGATAAACTTTGATTTTCGGCTAGTCCAGCACTTACTCTTCGATATATTTCTTGTTGAAAGTATCCCTGATCCCATTGATAACGAGTGGGGCCAAATAATTCGATCGGGGTAGTTGCCGAACCATACCACATAGTTCCAGCAACAACAAAAGCTGCAAAAAAGACAGCAGCGATACTACTTGAAAGAACTGTTTCAATATTGCCCATACGTAATCCTTTGTATAGACGCTGAGGCGGACGGACACTAAGATGGAATAGGCCTGCTAATATGCCCAATGTCCCTGCTGCAATATGATGAGAGGCTATTCCTCCCGGAACAAAAGGATCAAAACCCTCCACGCCCCATGCTGGACTTACAGGTTGTACTTTTCCAGTTAGTCCATAAGGATCGGACACCCATATTCCAGGACCATACAAGCCTGTTACATGAAATGCGCCAAAACCAAAACAAGCCAACCCGGAAAGAAATAAATGAATTCCAAAAATTTTAGGCAAATCCAAAGAAGGTTTTCCTGTACGTTCATCAGAAAATATTTCTAGATCCCAATACACCCAATGCCAAATAGCTGCCAAAAAGCACAAGCCAGAAAACACGATATGTGCTCCGGCCACACCTTCGTAACTCCAAATACCCGGATCTGTTATAGTCCCCCCTGTAATACTCCAACCGCCCCATGAATTGGTTATTCCTAAACGAGTCATGAAAGGTATAACGAACATACCCTGTCTCCACATTGGATCAAGAACAGGGTCAGAGGGATCAAAAACTGCTAATTCATATAGAGCCATCGAACCGGCCCAACCAGCAACCAGAGCTGTATGCATTATATGGACAGAAATCAACCGGCCGGGATCATTCAATACGACGGTATGAACACGATACCAAGGCAAACCCATGGAAATACCCCTTTATCAAAGATAAATGACACTATGTAACTTTATTGCATTGGAAAATACTATGACTATGCAATGGACCCCTTTTGTCCAATGGATTCTCTCGGAACAAGGGTTAATATTTGTTCTATTCTGTTGGTAATAATGGAACAATTATGGTTGTAGGAACAAAGAGAAACAAATCTATTCTATACCCGATAAGTAGCAATACGCAATGGGGAGTTGATCCCATCTGCGCTCAGTGAATGCTTTCATACTTGTTCATTATTGGAAGGCTATATTCGTAAGAATTTTTCTTTATTTATTCTATCTTTTTTTTTTCAATAAATTTTTCTAATCTATCCAGAAAATATGATAAAGAAAGGTTGATATTATGAAGATAATAACCCTATTATTACGTTTCCACATCAAAGTGAAATATAGTACTTAATTCTTTTTTCTTTCATTTAATGCCTATTGGTGTTCCAAAAGTTCCCTTTAGAAGTCCTGGAGAGGAAGATGCATCTTGGGTTGACGTATAGTGCGACTTGTCGGATATAGTGGGTCATATGGAATTTCCCCGTTCTCTCTCCCGATTGAGATATCCTCCCTTTCGCCCAAGAAAGATTGATTGAAGTATCAAAAATTTGGAGCGTGAAATGCAATTAGGTCCATTTTTGAGTTTTAAGGGGATTCGGATTAATATTATCAATTAGAATAATTTATGGTTGGCTTGGTTGGACCAATAAAATGAAGTATCCAGGCTCCGTTTATAAAAACCCCAATCCCAATTGGTAATATATTGAAGATTACTACTTTAATTTCAAATTACATATATTTTATTTACTTTAACTTGATCAACTTGATCGTTTTGATTTGAAATTTGAAATAAGAATGATGTCAATCTTAATCACTCGAATAGAATAATGAATATGTTGAATATTTAATTTGTCGAAAGAAAAGATATGAAATGAATAAAAAGGGGAATTCTTAACAAAAAAAAACACAAGTGGTATTGGAAGCATTTGTCCTATATGTGCAAATCGAAATCGGGCAGATCTTTACCCGGAGTAGAACATAAACCTAAAAAAAAAATGAAAGAGACCCGTTCAAGAACAAGAAAATGACATCGTGATTTGGATTGGATCTCGATGAAACAATACATCAATGAAAAGTGAGTTCGATAAGTTTAGTAAATTCTATTTTTATTTTCTATTTTAAATACTTATATTATTTTAAATACTTATATGAGGAATTAGGGAAAGGAGAAAAAAGGAATATTTATTGAAAAAGAGAATAGAAAAAACCTTCATTATTCATTAGAAGTTGGAAAAAATCTCTATGAAAAATGAAAAAGGAATAGAATCTACACATTGATTTTATCACAATTTTTTTTGAACCGTATGCGTCAAAAGGTGCATGTACGGTTCCTAAGGGATACAATTTTACCCTAATCAACCGACTTTATCGAGAAAGATTACTTTTTTTAGGCCAAGAGGTCGATAGCGAGATCTCGAATCAACTTATTGGTCTTATGGTATATCTCAGTATCGAGGATGATACCAAGGATTTGTATTTGTTTATAAATTCTCCTGGCGGATGGGTAATACCCGGAGTCGCTATTTATGATACTATGCAATTTGTGCGACCAGATGTACATACAATATGCATGGGGTTAGCCGCTTCAATGGGATCTTTTATCCTGGTCGGAGGAGAAATTACCAAACGTTTAGCATTCCCTCACGCTCGGCGCCACTGAGTTTTTTATTTGTATTTGAGAGAAAAAAAGAAAACTATGCCTTCACCATATGAAATATTAAAATTAAGTAATAATAGCATGGCACTTTGAATTCGATATGATAAATGAGAAAATTTTATCTCTATTTTATTTTCAAAACATTAGATTATGTATCGAAAGAGTAGTATGAGATGAAGAGTATTCCCGATTTTTTTATCAGGAGTCCTTTTCAGCGTCACAAACTTTTCTTCATACCAAAAAATTCTTAACAATATTTATGTTTGAAAGAGTACAAAAAAAAAAAGAAACTTTGGGATTGCTGAATTACAGACGAAATAAGTATATAAAGCAACGGAGCCATCATAGTATTTTGGAACTCCTCTGAAAAGAAGGGTGGTAATTGGATCATTTACGGATCTGGATCTGATCGATCCTATTTTTCTCTTTCTTGACGAAAAATAAATGTAAATTACATTATAGAGCCGTATGCAATGCGCAAAAGATGCACGTACGGTTGTTCAATTCTATCTTTTTTATTGTTTTGCTAGTATATAGGTTTTCTCTTCGCCTCATCATGCGAGATAGAAGAACCCCTTTTAGGGTATATCATCAGGGTAATGATTCATCAACCTGCTAGCTCTTTTTATGAGGCACAAACAGGAGAATTTATCCTGGAAGCGGAAGAATTGTTGAAATTGCGCGAAACCCTCACAAGGGTTTATGTACAAAGAACAGGCAAACCCTTATGGGTTGTATCCGAAGATCTGGAAAGAGATGTTTTTATGTCAGCAACAGAAGCCCAAGCTCATGGAATTGTTGATCTTGTAGCGGTCGAATAAAACGAATAAAAATAGTTAACCATTTGAGATTTTATCTTGTTACGGGGTTTACCATTAATTATGGGTTTAATATTCTAGTAACTTCGATTAAGTAGAAATAATTCATAATCATTCGGTTAGGATTGATCTAAACCAGCCCATTATGTATATGATTCAGCATGCCAACTATTAAACAACTTATTAGAAACACAAGACAGCCAATCAGAAATGTCACGAAATCCCCCGCTCTTCGGGGATGTCCTCAGCGCCGAGGAACATGTACTAGGGTGTATGTGTGACTCGTTCAGATTATGGACTGGAACAAAAGCAAATAAAAGGAAAGAATTTTTCCAGTATCAATGATCAGTACCAGTGAATAGGATAAAATGGAAGAACTCCAGTCACTATCGAAAATGAAAAAGCCCTATTCATCTATTGTGTATGAAATTTATGGTTTCTATTGGTATAAATCCGATTGAAGATGAGAAAAATTTCCCATTGGTAGCGAACGTTATTCATTAAGCGGGAAATCTTATTTTTAGAGCATATAAATTATGCTCTCATTCTTTGAAGAACGGACTAACAGGGTCAGCTATCCAGCTAACCTTCCAAATTAAATACCGTTACTGTATAGGTGGATCTCTTTGTGAAAGACCTATTACTGAATTGAATAATTCATGGGTAGAGCCAACAAGTTTGAACTGTACAAGTTATCAATAACATTCAGTAAATGAAGTATAATAAAGTATAAGGGCTCCGGTGTATAGAGAGGACCTCACCGTTTAAGAAGTAACCATAGAAACGAAGGAACCCACTATTTCTTTATTCATCTATATTAAAATATAATTTACATTTCTTTTTTTTTATACATTAATTTAATATATAATACATTTTTTATTTTTTTGTCTTGTTTCAAGGCAAAATGTCTAAAAATAAAAAAAGAAAAAAATTGTGGTCGGGAAGGTTATAGTAGCAAAAGCCATTGGGATTTTTATTTTATACATTGGAAAAATCCGTTTTGTTATTAATAGAAAGGATAAAAGAATAACTCAAAAAAAGAAAATAAATTAGTAATTAGTTATTCTAGTTATTCATCAAAGTTTCATTTATTCAATGACTAGAGTTAGACGAGGATATATAGCTCGGAGACGTAGAACAAAACTTCGTTTATTTGGATCAAGCTTTCGAGGGGCTCATTCAAGACTTACTCGAACTATTGCTCAACAGAAAATAAGAGCTTTGGTTTCGGCTCATCGGGATAGAGATAGGCAAAAGAGAGATTTTCGTCGTTTGTGGATCACTCGGATAAACGCAGTAATTCGCGAAACCGGGGTATACTATAATTATAGTAAATTTATGCATGATCTGCACAAGAGACAGTTGCTTCTTAATCGTAAAATACTTGCACAAATAGCTATATTAAATAGGAATTGTCTTTATATGATTTCCAATGAGATCATAAAAAAAGAAGATTGGAAAGAATCCCCCGAAATTATTTAAATGAAGTTCCCCGGAGTTTATTCTCCGGGAGGATAGAGTAGAAATTAGTTTGATAAAATACGATAAATAAATAAAAATCAACAAACCCATTCAAAATAAAAAATATTTTTTCCCGATTTTGATTATCTTACGACACGACAATCAAACCTAGATTTTTTTAGAACAAAACATCAATCCGTGTTTGAGTTCAGATTCGAATTTTGATTCAAAATTTTGATTCAATTAAATAAAGAGTAAGCCTATTATTTATATTTATTTTTGGTTCTAAAACTAGCAGTTCTAGCAGTCGACTCGATTCTTTCAAATTGTTTCTCATTATTAAGAAAAGGTAACAAAGATAAAATACGAGCTTGTTTTATAGCAATAGTAATTAATCGTTGTTGTTTCAAGGTCAATCTATTTACTCGCCTAGCTAATATTTTTCCCTGTTCACTAATAAATCGGCTAATTAAACTCATGTTTCTATAATCAATTCGATCCCCCGATTGGATCGAGGGCAAACGCCTGCGAAAAGATCGCTTGGATTTAATAAAGGGTCGCTTGGATTTATCCATAGTTTGTTTAGTTTATTCCTTATACCGATACCGAAAATCCTATTTCGGCTGGACCTTCAAAAAATTAGAATTAAGAAATAGGATTTGGTTTGTTTATTTCTATTTTATTATTTATATATAATATATAAAATTTTCATTATATAATATATAATGAAAATCGTTTTGTCCCCTTCCTTGAAAGGATGATAGACAGACGTTTGGTTCGATCTATTTCTTTATCTCTCCGTGAATTGTATGTTTGTAACAATAGGGACAGAATTTTCGCAATTCCAACCGACTAGGCCTATTGTGTCGATTCTTTTGAGTAATATATCTGGAAATGCCCCGTGATCCTTTATTAACACTCTTTCGAACACAACTGGTACATTCCAAAATTACTTTTACTCGGGCATCTTTACCCTTAGCCATTAACCTAACCTCCTTTTTTATTTTTGATTCAAGCAACTTTTTTTTATTTTCATTCGAACCTGAGCCCAAGTTTTGATGAGGTTGAATCTACTTTTCTTCTTTCTCTGTTTATTTTCTAATATATTATTAGAAAATAAACAGAGAAAGAAGAAAGAAAAGGGGTAAGGGATTAGTCACAGATAGTTGATTCTATCTCTAATATTCGTTACCCCCTTTCCGTGTCAATAACTAGAATTAAAAAAAAGGGAATGTCAATGCATCTGGGAAAAAACGATTGATTTCTATTAATAAACCAGCTAAAGACCCAAACCATAGAGTGCTTATTACCGGCGCCACGGAAAGATATGTTTTAAAATCTCGCATTGAAAATCCTCCTTCTTTATTTCTTTAATGTAATATAATATATAAAAAAAGTAATACATATCTAATCTACGATCAAATGTATATATCGTTAAAGACTACTTGTGTTTGTACACGAAATCCTTAAGCTAAGTCAAATTTAAATGGAAATTAATCCTGAATCCTGTAAATAAGAAAATAAGATATTTTTTTTAAGAAAAAGAGTAGCATGCCCCTTCCTACTAAGCATTCCCGAAAAGTATTTTTGTTTTTATTTACTTTACGACACGACAGGTTTGTTTTTCATATATATCCCAATACTTTTCTTATACCTTATAAGATAAGAGACCAAAAAGAAGAAATGACAAGATATATTTCCTATGTATATAGGAAATAACGATGTGGAAAACACGACAGGTATTCTTTACAATTACACTATAAAAAAAAAACCAATTGAATTGAAAGGGATGTAGCGCAGCTTGGTAGCGCGTTTGTTTTGGGTACAAAATGTCACGGGTTCAAATCCTGTCATCCCTACCTAATTACTTTTCCTCTGAGAAGTAAGGAGGAATTAATTGAAATCGATTACGGAATCTCGCATTTTTTTTTATCATACTCTTATAGTGTTTGCATGCCGGATGTAGATGTAGTTTTGGGTTACAAAAAAAGTTTTCTTTACAGTCTTATCTATTGTGATAAGAAAGCGCTCTTAGTTCAGTTCGGTAGAACGTGGGTCTCCAAAACCCGATGTCGTAGGTTCAAATCCTACAGAGCGTGATTCCATTCTTGTTAGATCGAATTGAATTCACGAATTAGGATGAAATAACTGAACAGTAATCTAAATTGGACCTCCTGTGTATTAGAAAAAGGAGGAGGTCAATCGAAAAAGATTTGTTAATTAATCAAAGGTCCAACTGATCGCCACGTCTGTATTGTAAATATGCAGTTACGAATAATCCAGCCAAAGTAATAGGAATTAGACCTAAGACGATTCCAAATAGAAAAACTTCAATCATTTCAATTCGTTTGAAACAAAAAAAAAAAAGAAAGGTAATAGCTATCTCTAAATATTAATCTGAATTGCCCATGAATCTCAATAACAAAAAATTATCAATTGACGTGGTAAAGAATTATAAAATATATGGAATGCCACAGAAAGATTTCTTGAGTTGTTCATTCAATTAATTTCAAATAAGTCGTATCTTGCTCAGACCTATAAATAGAGCGGAGGTTATAGTTAAAGCTGCTAGTAAAAAACCGAAATAACTAGTTAGAGTAGGCATGAGGGAGCTAAATGAAATATGTTTTTTTTATACATATGTTTATAAAGCACTTACCTAAGTTTCCATTTTCAAAGATCGGAGGGAAAATAAGCAAAAAAAAATATCAATTCCAATTTTTTTAAAGATAAAGAAGTTCAATTGAAAGTTTTTGATTCATCTGAAATCATTTTCAAAAAATCTTTATTTCAGCCCAACTCGATTCTAAGACTAGTAATTCCTATTATCTTTGCCTTTATAGGTTCTACATTCCATATTAATTTCTTTCTAAATATAAGGATAAAGTAAAGATAAAGTCGCATCTTTGTAGTTAGATCCATAAAAAACCCCTGAATCTAATGCAATAATGGATGCATCACAAATATTGATTAATTGATTTCAATTAAAGAATTTTTTTTCTTTCAACAATTAACCAATTCCTTAAAATTAAAATATTAAAATTAAAATAAAGTAGAATATATATATTAATATATATATATAAAGGATTCCAAAAAACCTCTTCTATAACCAACCACGAAAAAGAGATTTATAGATTTCGCGTCTAATTGAATTGGGAAAATATGATAATATTCTTCATTCTTCCTGAATTTTTCATGAATTATTGGATAGAAACTAACTTGGCATATTCCCGCTTTCCCCGATCCTCACCTCAGTTTCTAGTCTGAGGCCAATACAATAAATAATAGAGAGAAATTCTATACAATTTTCTATAGAAATAGAACTCGGCACCATTTAGTTCTATATGGACAAGCAAGAAAAAGGAAGAAAAAATTATCTCGTACTTCGTTTCAATATTCAAAAAAATTGCCTTGCTGTGTCAGAAGAAGGATAGCTATACTGATTCGGTATACTCTAAAGACACCTTAGGTACAATATTGGTAATCCTACCAAAAATTCCCGTAAAGTAAATGTAAATTTACTGATCTCATCTTTTACGGATTTGCCTTTGACTGTACAAAAATATGTGGAGCTCAGCATGTCTGGAAGCACAGGAGAACGTTCTTTTGCCGATATTATTACCAGTATTCGATACTGGGTCATTCATAGCATTACTATACCTTCCCTATTCATTGCGGGTTGGTTATTCGTCAGCAC